TAAAATATTGGAAATTTTAGTATTCCGGCGTTTTGTAATTTTTTTAGCCCTGATTTTTAGGCTATGAATTGAGGACACTTAAAATATATTTATATGTTATATATAATATGTGATGGCATAAGTTAACACTAATTAAAACTTGTTGACTTTGATACGCTCGGCCCGTCCTCCCTGGTTTTGGGGTTTGACAGGGATACAGGATTTGCCGGGCGTAGGGGGTAAGGGGGTTTGTCGCGCAAAAACGGGGGGCATATAGTATAATAGTGTGTTGAATAAGGATGTATTATGCACTTGAGATAAACATATGTAATTCTTGAGTTATGTCTTACGATCATTAAACTATATTATTTGCGACCATTATGTTCCACCTTAACTTATTATTGAGCCTGCACTCTGAGATGGACGGGAAAGGAAAACCAAAAAGAGATACGTTATGCATATAAAAGAACGCTCGGCTTGGGGGGTAACGAGACATATGTACTACACCATTAATCAAATGCCAGTATAATTATCCGATAATGGAGTAATGAGTTTAATGGACCTGAAATAGGAACCAAATGCCAGTAATAGTTCACTAAGTGCAACCCCCACAATTATTGTCCCTGATTCTATCATTAACGTTTAACCTTTATATAAACTGGTTGGTGGTTTCTTACTACATTAATATTTTATAAGTTAAATGTTAATTGATTAAACAGAGTAAAAATCTGAGAACAATAATATTTGGACGCTCCCATAATTTTAGGTTTAATTATTATTTTATTGAAGTTAAATAATATGTCCGTGTAATTTACAAGTAAGTACCTGCTTTATGGTCTAAATATTTTATTGGTGATTATACATAAATGTAATATTATGCATATTATGTACTATACCATAGTATTATGCAGAAAATAGTTTAATTTAGAATTCTGGCTTTGGGAGCCAGGGGTGAGAGTTAAAATCTCTTTTTTCTGGCGGCGCTAGGGGGGATTTTAACCTCCGATCTTCGGATTACAAGACCGATGCTTTAAAACTAAGCTACTAGGGCAGGCTCATTCAAGTGCTTTATTTTCTAGTCATCCGGCTAGGGGGATAAGGACTAGGAATAGGGCGAAGTATAGGACGGATGCAATTTGTCCAATAATAATGAACGGGTGTTCTACTGGTATTTCTCCAATTCATGTTAAGATGATTATGTCTGCAACTAAGGTTCAGAATAGGAACTGGGTGATTGGTCGGAATGTTAATCCTCGTTGTTTTGATGTATGTAAGATTGGTACTACTATTAATACTAGAATAGAGAATAAAAGGGCCAAGACTCCTCCTAGTTTGTTTGGGATGGATCGAAGGATGGCGTAGGCAAACAGGAAATACCACTCAGGTTTAATGTGGGGTGGGGTAACCAGTGGGTTTGCTGGGGTAAAGTTTTCTGGATCTCCTAACAGGTTGGGGGAAAATAGTGCTAAAGATGTGAGTGCTAGAAGCATAATTACAAAGCCTAGGAGATCTTTGTAGGAAAAATATGGGTGGAAGGAAATTTTGTCTGCATCAGAGTTTAGTCCTATTGGGTTATTTGATCCTGTTTCGTGAAGAAATAGTAGGTGGAGAATGGTTGCTGCTGCAACTACGAATGGAAGTAGGAAGTGGAAGGCAAAGAATCGTGTGAGAGTTGCATTGTCTACTGAGAAGCCTCCTCAGATTCATTGTACTAGGGCGTCTCCCACGTAGGGGACGGCTGATAATAGGTTTGTGATGACTGTAGCACCTCAGAAAGATATCTGTCCTCATGGTAGGACATAGCCGACGAAGGCCGTCATTATTACCAGGAGGAATAGGATAACTCCGATATTTCAGGTTTCTTTATACAGGTATGATCCGTAATATAGGCCTCGGGCAATGTGGAGGTAGAGGCAGATGAAAAAGAAGGATGCTCCGTTTGCGTGTATGTTTCGGATGAGTCAGCCATAGTTGACGTCACGGCAAATGTGGGCTACTGAGGAGAAGGCTGTGGAGATGTCGGAAGTGTAGTGTATTGCTAGGAACAGTCCTGTTAGGATTTGGGTAATTAAACATAGTCCTAGGAGTGACCCAAAGTTTCATCATACTGAGATGTTTGAGGGGGCTGGGAGGTCGACTAGTGCGTCGTTGGCGATTTTAATAAGCGGGTGTGTTTTTCGAAGGCTTGCCATTATGGGTTCTTATAGTTGAATAACAACGGTGGTTCTTCAAGTCACTGGTCTCGGTTAAAATCCGAGTGAGAATTATGACTTATCTTGTATCTTTACTGTTGATAGCTTTAATTATTGGTTTAGTTGCTGTGGCTTCTAACCCTGCGCCTTATTTTGCTGCCCTTGGTTTGGTAATGGCGGCGGGGGTTGGGTGTGGGGTGTTAGTTGGTCATGGCGGTTCTTTTTTGTCCTTGGTTCTTTTCTTGATTTATTTGGGGGGTATACTTGTGGTGTTTGCATATTCGGCGGCTTTGGCTGCTGAGCCTTTTCCAAAAACTTGGGGCGACCGTTCTGTGGTTGGGTACGTATTAGTTTATTTACTTGGTGTTGGGTTGATGGTTGGCTTGTTTTGAGATGGTTGGTATGAGGGGTCTTGGGTGGTTGTTGATGGTTTGAAGGAGTTTTCTGTGTTGCGGGGAGATACTAGTGGGGTTGCTGAAATATATTCATCTGGTGGTGGAATATTAGTTATTTGTGCATGGGTGTTGCTTTTAACTCTGTTTGTGGTGTTAGAGTTAACTCGGGGCTTGGGTCGTGGGACTCTTCGGGCGGTTTAAATTGTGGCTAAGAGAATGGCTAGGGTTGTGGAAAGCAGGAAGATTGTTAGGTAGGTTTTAATTATTCCTCGTTGGGCGTCGCTAATAGTCTTAGCCATTTTAATTTGGGTTGAGGAGGCCCCTTTTGGCCCTGCGGCTTCAAATCATGTCTGGTCTACTATTTGGGTGGCGGCTAGTTGGCCCAGGGTTAAATTTAGTTTGGGAATTAGTCGATGGGTGATTGCTGGGAAGTAGCCTAATATGTTGGAGAAGTGATGTAGCTGGGTTGTGGGGTGGATTTTAAATTGTTTATTGGTAAGAGCAGTAAGTTCTATGGCCATTAGCAGCCCAATAATTGTTACTGCAATGGCGGCTATTTTAAGGGTTATGGGTATAGTTATGATAGGTGTTTTTGATGGTAAGAAGTTGGATGTAATAATGAGTCCTGCGATGATGCTTCCTCAAGCAAGTCGTTTGATGGGGTTAATAACTGATGGGTCATTTTCATTAATTGGTGAAAATGGCAGGAATCGGGGTGTTCCTATATTAACAAAAAAGACCACCCGGAAACTGTATACGGCTGTAAAGGAGGTGGCAATGAGTGTAAGGGTTAGGGCTCAGGCGTTTAGGTAGGAGGTGTTCAGAGCTTCGATGATGGCATCTTTTGAAAAGAATCCGGCTAGGAATGGGGTTCCTGTGAGTGCTAGGCTGCCAATTATTAGACATGTTGAGGTAAATGGTATAAGATTTTGTAAGCCTCCTATTTTTCGGATATCTTGTTCATCATTGAGGCTGTGGATAATTGATCCTGAGCACAAGAATAATATTGCTTTGAAGAAGGCGTGTGTACAAATGTGAAGGAATGCTAGTTGTGGTTGATTAAGTCCAATTGTTACTATTATGAGTCCTAGTTGGCTTGATGTAGAGAAGGCCACGATCTTTTTAATGTCGTTTTGGGTTAGGGCACAGGCAGCTGTAAACAGGGTGGTTAGGGCTCCTAAACATAGGCAAACTGTTAGGGCGAGTTTGTTGTTTTCCATGATTGGGTGAAGTCGAATTAGAAGAAAAATTCCGGCTACCACCATGGTGCTGGAGTGAAGTAGGGCAGAGACTGGTGTGGGGCCCTCCATGGCGGAGGGAAGTCATGGGTGGAGGCCAAATTGGGCGGATTTTCCAGTTGCTGCTAGGATTAGGCCGATTAATGGGAGGGTTATGTCGAAGTCTTTTGATAGAAAGAAAATTTGTTGAATCTCTCATGAATTTAACTTTATTGCAAATCAGGCCGTGCTTATAATTAGTCCGATATCACCCACTCGGTTGTAAATGACGGCTTGTAGGGCTGCTGTGTTAACATCTGCTCGTCCGTATCATCAGCCGATGAGGAGGAATGATATGATTCCAACCCCCTCTCATCCAATAAATAGTTGAAATATATGGTTGGCTGTTACTAGGATGATTATGGCTACTAGGAATAATAGTAGATATTTGAAAAATCGGTTCATGTATGGGTCGGAGTGTATATACCAAGATGCAAATTCGAGGATGGATCAGGTTACATAAAGGGCAATGGGGGTAAAAATAAGTGAGTAGTGGTCAAATTTGAAGCTGATGTTGACGTCAAATATTGTGGTATTTATTCAGTGTCAGTTTGTGACGATGGTTTCGGTGCCTTGATCAAGGAAAAGTATGAGCGGAAAAAGGCTAATAAAGAATGCGGAGCTTACAGCGGTTTTAACATGTAGTGTTGCTCATTTAGGGTTTAAAGGATTTGGGCTTAGTGAGGTGAGTAGGGGGTAGATTAAAATAACGATGACTAGGACCAGTGAGGAGGACAGGATTAAAGGTGTTGGGTGCATAGCTTCCACTTGGATTTGCACCAAGAGTTTTTGGTTCCTAAGACCAATGGATGAGCTGTTATCCTTTAGAAGCGCGAGAAAACCACGGAGTTTAACCGTGGGTTATAAGTATTAGCAGTGCTTATTGCCTCGGGCCTTTCTCGGTGAGTAAGAGGATTTTAACCTCTGTCTTTAGAATCACAATCTAATATTTTTAGTTAAACTATACTTACTAGTAGCATCAGCCTCATATAAGCTCTGGTTTTGTTACTAGGAGGATGACCGGAATAAGGTGTAGTGTTATTAGTAGGTGCTCTCGGGTGTGGAATGGTGGTAACCCTACGATGTGGTTTGGTGCTGGGCCTCGTTGAGACATTAGAAACAGGTAGAGGGAGTAGCCGGCTGTGATTAATGTTCCGATTCCTGTGAGTATAATAGTTCATGGGGATCAATTAAATAATGTGGTGATGATTATGAGCTCCCCCATGAGGTTTGGGAGAGGTGGAAGGGCCAGGTTAGCTAGGTTGGCGATGAATCATCAGACTGCTGTCAGGGGAAAAATTATTTGTAGTCCTCGTGCAAGGATTATGGTTCGGCTATGTGTTCGCTCATAGGCGGTGTTAGCTAAGCAGAATAGTGCGGAGGATACAAGGCCGTGGGCAATTATTAAAATGATAGCTCCGGTAAATCCTCATGGGGTTTGGATTAGGATTCCCCCCGCGACTAGCCCTATATGACTTACTGAGGAATAGGCAATTAATGATTTTAAATCTGTTTGGCGTAAACAGATAGACCCTGTTATGATAATGCCTCATAGGGCCAAGACAATAAAGGGGTAGACTAGTTCTTTGGAGAGGGGGTCTAGTATCACTATTATTCGTATTATTCCATAGCCTCCTAATTTGAGGAGAACTGCGGCTAGGACTATTGATCCGGCTACGGGGGCCTCAACGTGCGCTTTAGGCAGTCAGAGGTGGACCCCATAGAGTGGTATTTTTACTAAAAATGCGACTAAGCACCCTGCCCATCAAATTTTGTGGCCTCAGGAGTTGAGGGTCAGGGGTTGAGAATACTGTAAAATTAATATAGACAGTGTCCCTGTTGATTGTTGGAGAAGAAGGAGGGCTACTAATAGTGGTAGTGATCCCGCTAGTGTATAGAAAAGGAAATAGGTTCCTGCGTTTAGGCGTTCGGTCTGGTTTCCTCAGCGGGTAATGATGATGAGGGTGGGGATGAGTGTGGCTTCAAATATGACGTAGAATAGAATGATTTCGGTGGCGCCAAATGCTATAATCAGAAAAGTTTGTAGTGAGGCCAAGAGGGTAATATATAATCGTTGTCGGGTAACTGGTTCTGGGTTAATATGGTTTTGACTGGCTAAAATTATTAGGGGAAGAAGTCAGCATGTAAGAACAAGGAGGGGGGTGGATAGTGGGTCTGTGGCTATGTATATGTTAGAGGTTGTCCAGCCGGTTTCTGACGTTCATTTTAATCAGATTAGGCTGGTGAGTGCAATAAGAAGACTGTGTGCGGTTGTTGTTGTTCACAGCCACTTAGGAGAAGACAATCAGATTGTTGGGAATAGCATAATTGTCGGGATTAGTACTTTTAGCATTGTAGAAGATTGAGGTTTTGTAGGCGGTCAGTTCCGTGAGTACGGGCTGTGGCTACTAGGAGAGCAAGGCCTGCGCTTGCCTCGCAGGCGGAAAAAGCTAATAGAAGTATTGGGGCTGCTGAGAATCCTGTGGATTCAAATTGTATGGCCCAGAGGGCCAGTGCAATGAATAGTGATAATATTATTCCTTCTAGGCATAATAGGGCCGATAACAGGTGGGTTCGGTGGAATGCGAGGCCTATAAGCCCCAGGATAAATGCTGAGGTAAAGCTGAAGTGAACGGGTGTCATAAGGGGGTCGTGGAATTTAACCACGATTTTCTGAGCCGAAATCAGAGGTCTTGTCTTGGACTAACCCCCTACTCTGCTCATTCTAAGCCTCCTTGTGTTCATTCATAAACTAGTCCTAGTGTTAAGAGAATAAGGACTGCTGTGGCTCAGAAGAAGGTTCCGGAGGGGTTGTAGAGCTGGTCACCTCAGGGTAAGGGAAGGAGGAGGGCGATCTCTAGATCAAATAGGAGGAATAGGATGGCCACTAAGAAAAATCGAAGGGAAAATGGTAGACGAGCGGATCCGAGTGGGTCAAAACCGCATTCGTATGGTGAGAGTTTTTCTGCATCTGGGTTTATTTGTGGGAGTCAAAAGGACACGACTGCTAGCACAAGGGATAGGGCAATTGTAATAATTAAAATGGTAATAATTAAGTTCATTATCTTTCCTTGGGGTTCAACCAAGACTGGGTGATTGGAAGTCACTCGTACTAGCACTTAATACTAGAAAGATTATGAGCCTCATCAGTAAATAGATACGTAGAGGAATAGTCATACTACGTCGACAAAATGTCAGTATCACGCGGCGGCTTCGAAACCAAAGTGGTGTTCAGATGTAAAATGGTATTGGATTTGGCGGAGGAAGCAGACGGCTAAGAATGAGGATCCAATAATAACATGGAGTCCGTGGAATCCTGTGGCTACGAAGAACGTGGATCCATAGACTCCGTCTGCAATTGTAAATGGTGCTTCGTAGTATTCCATGGCCTGAAGGGCTGTAAAATAAAGTCCTAGAAGGATGGTTAGTGCGAGGGCTTGGATGGCTTGCTTTCGCTCGCCTTCTATGAGGCTGTGGTGTGCTCATGTTACTGTGACCCCGGATGCTAGAAGTACGGCTGTGTTGAGAAGGGGTACTTCAAATGGGTCAAGTGTAATAATTCCTGTTGGTGGTCAGCAGCCTCCTAGTTCGGGTGTTGGTGCCAGGCTTGAGTGGTAGAATGCTCAGAAAAATCCAAGGAAGAAGAAGACTTCAGATGTAATGAATAGGATTATTCCATATCGCAAGCCTTTTTGTACGGGGGGTGTGTGGTGACCTTGGAAGGTCCCTTCTCGGATGATATCTCGCCATCATTGGTACATAGTAAGGAGTAATAGGACTACCCCGAGGGTTATTAGTGTGGTTGAGTGGAAGTGAAACCAGATCGCTAGACCGGATGTCATTAAAAGAGCTCCGATTGCGCCAGTTAGTGGTCATGGGCTTGGATCAACCATATGATATGCATGTGCTTGGTGGGCCATTAAACGTTCTCTTGCAGGTAGAGGCTTAGGAGGAGGACAAATACGTAGGCTTGAATTATTGCAACTGCAACTTCTAGAAGTGTAAGCAAGAAGAGGACAATGGCTGTTAGGATTGCTACGGTTGGTATTATGGGGAGTAGTACGAACACAGCGGTAGCAATGAGTTGAATTAGGAGGTGTCCGGCAGTTAAGTTGGCTGTTAGTCGGACGCCAAGAGCTAAAGGGCGAATGAATAGGCTAATTGTTTCAATAATGATTAATACCGGGATTAGTGGGATTGGGGTTCCTTCTGGGAGGAGATGGCCTAGGGCAACTGTTGGTTGATTACGTATTCCAATAATAACTGTTGCAAGTCATAGTGGCACAGCAAATCCTATATTGAGGGATAGTTGCGTTGTAGGGGTAAAGGTGTATGGCAGGAGGCCAAGCATATTAATGGTAATTAGAAAGACTATTAGGGAGGCTAATAATAGGGCCCATTTATGACCCCCGATGTTGAGGGGTAATATAAGTTGGTTGGTAAAGCGGTTGATTAGTCATCCTTGAATAGTAATAAGTCGGTTGTTAATTCATCGTGAGGATGGGGAGGGGTATAGGACTCATGGTAGTGCGATTGCAATAACAATTAGGGGGATTCCAAGATAAGATGGGCTTGCAAATTGGTCAAAAAAGCTTATTGCCATGGTCAGTCTCAGGGTTCAGTTTTGTGTGCTTCAGCATTTAGAGGGGTGGGCTCGTTTGGTGAAGTATGGTTTATAACTTTAATTGGAATAATGCTGAGAAAAATTGCTCACGAGAATACTAAGATTGCAAATCAAGGGGCGGGATTTAATTGGGGCATTTCACTAGAGGTGGTTGGGAGGCACCAATCTTTGGCTTAAAAGGCCAACGCTGTAGCCCAAATTTAGCTTCCTAGTGAGGCGTCTTCTAGTATTAGTGTGGATCAGTTTTCGAAGTGTTCTAGTGGCACTGCCTCAACTACGATTGGCATAAAGCTGTGGTTTGCCCCGCAAATCTCGGAGCATTGTCCATAGAATACTCCTGGTCGGGAGGCAATGAAAGCGGTTTGATTAAGACGTCCAGGCACTGCGTCTATTTTTACTCCTAGGGCAGGAACGGCTCAAGAATGTAAGACGTCTTCGGCCGAGACTAGGACTCGAATTGGCGATTCTATTGGGACTACCATTCGGTGGTCTGTTTCTAGTAGACGGAATTGTCCGGGGGTGAGGTCTTGGGTAGGAATTATATAGGAGTCAAAGCCCAGGCTTTCGTAATCGGTGTACTCATAGCTTCAGTATCATTGGTGTCCCATGGCTTTAATTGTTAAGTGGGGATCATTAATCTCGTCTATAAGATATAAAATTCGTAATGAGGGTAGGGCAATTAAAATAAGAATAACAGCTGGGAGGACGGTTCATACGATTTCGATCTCTTGTGAGTCTAAAATATATTTATTAGTGAGTTTTGTTGAAACCATTGCAACAATAATATATAGTACTAAGGTGCTAATTAAAAATACAATTATTAGAGCATGATCATGGAAGTGGAGAAGTTCTTCTATAACGGGTGACGCCGCGTCTTGGAATCCTAGTTGTGTGGGATGTGCCATTAAGCCCGTGGGCTTAAGACATGCAGGAATTTAACCTACTATTTCACCTTGACAAAGTGATGTAATTTACAAGTTTACTAATGTCTTATAAGGAAGTGACAGAGTGGTTATGTGGCTGGCTTGAAACCAGCATATGGGGGTTCAATTCCTCCCGTCCTCGGTTAATTTGATCGAACTTGAACGAATGCTGGTTCCTCACATGTGTGGTATGGTGGTGGGCATCCGTGGAGTCACTCTACATTTGTTGTGGTCAGGTCAACTGATAAAACTTCTCGCTTAGCGGCGAAGGCTTCTCATAAAATAAATAAGAACATGATTACTGCTACTAGTGAGATGAGTGACCCAATAGAAGAAACTGTATTTCATAGGGTGTAAGCGTCTGGGTAGTCTGAGTATTGTCGTGGTATTCCTGCCAGGCCTAGGAAGTGCTGTGGGAAGAATGTGAGGTTAACTCCTACAAATATTACCCCGAAGTGAATTTTTGTTCAGGTGCTGTGTAGGGTAAATCCTGTGAATAGCGGAAATCAGTGTACAAAGCCTGCTATGATTGCGAAGACAGCCCCCATTGACAAGACATAGTGGAAGTGGGCAACTACATAGTATGTGTCGTGGAGAACAATGTCAAGGGATGAATTTGATAGGACGATTCCCGTCAGTCCTCCAACTGTAAATAGGAAAATGAAGCCGAGGGCTCATAACATTGGTGTTTCTCATTTAATTGAGCCTCCATGGAGTGTCGCCAGTCAGCTGAAGACTTTTACACCCGTAGGGATGGCAATAATTATTGTTGCCGATGTAAAATATGCTCGTGTATTTACGTCCATTCCGACGGTGAACATGTGGTGGGCTCAGACGATAAATCCTAGAAGACCGATTGCTATTATTGCTCATACTATTCCTATATAACCAAATGGTTCTTTTTTACCAGCATAGTAAGCTACCACATGGGAAATAATTCCAAAGCCCGGTAGAATTAAGATATATACTTCTGGGTGTCCGAAGAATCAGAATAAATGCTGATATAAAATTGGATCTCCTCCTCCTGCGGGGTCAAAGAATGTTGTGTTTAAGTTTCGGTCTGTTAGAAGCATTGTAATTCCGGCTGCTAAAACTGGAAGGGAGAGTAAGAGAAGGACTGCTGTTACTAAGACGGCCCACACAAATAGAGGTGTTTGATATTGGGAGATGGCCGGGGGTTTTATATTAATGGTTGTGGTAATAAAATTAATTGCCCCTAGGATAGATGATACACCTGCTAAATGCAGGGAGAAGATAGTTAGGTCTACGGATGCCCCTGCGTGGGCTAAGTTGCCTGCTAGTGGGGGGTAAACAGTTCATCCTGTTCCTGCCCCAGCTTCTACGCCAGATGAGGCTAGAAGCAGGAGGAAAGATGGTGGCAATAGTCAGAAGCTTATGTTGTTCATTCGTGGGAATGCCATATCTGGGGCCCCAATTATCAGGGGCACTAGTCAGTTGCCAAAGCCTCCAATGAGAATAGGCATTACTATAAAGAAAATTATAACGAAGGCATGTGCAGTGACAATGACATTATAAATTTGGTCATCACCAAGGAGTGATCCTGGTTGGTTTAGTTCAGCGCGGATTAGTAGACTGAGGGCAGTACCGACTATTCCGGCTCAGGCACCAAATACTAGGTAGAGGGTGCCAATGTCTTTGTGGTTGGTAGAAAAGAATCAGCGTGTGATTGCCACAGGTAGGATGGCCGAAGTTAGGTGGTGGGTTGTAGCCCCGAAGATAGAGGTTTAAGTCCTCTTCCTATCATAGCTCCGTGGTGAAGAACATATTAGATTGCAAATCTAAAGACGCAGATTAACGTCTGCCGGGGCTTTCCCGCCTTACTCAGGCTAACGGCGGGAAAGTAGATGAATGCTCGCTGGTTTGAGCGCTTAGCTGTTAACTAAGAGTTTGTAGGATCGAGGCCTTCTCATCTAGAAAGGCTTTAGCTTAATTAAAGTGTCTGATTTGCATTTAGAAGATGTGGGATAAAGTCCCGCAAGTCTTAGGCAGGGACTAGGAGATTTTCACTCCTGCTTAGAGCTTTGAAGGCTCTTGGTCTGGGTTATCCTAAGTCCCTAGGTGGTTAATGCCATAATGGAGGGGGCAATTGGTAAGAGGCCCAGGGCTGTTGTTGTGAATAGGGCCAGTGCAAGTGTTAGTTGGGTGGTTTGGGTTCGTCATGGTGTTGTGGCGTTGGCCGTACTAGGGGAAATAGTTAGGGTTATTGCGTAGCATAGTCGTAGGTAAAAATATAAGCTCAGTAGGGCGGCCAGGGCCATAATTGTTGCGGTGGCTGGGAGATCTTGTTTTGCTAGTTCTTGCAGAATTAATCATTTTGGCATGAATCCTGTAAGTGGGGGGAGCCCTCCAAGTGATAATAGGGTTATGGCTGTAGTTGTTGTTAGGATTGGGCTTTTTGATCATGTTGCTGTTAGGGAGTTGATTTTTGTGGCTGATGCTATTTTTAGCGAAAGAAAGGCTGTGGATGTTATGAAAATATATAGTCCTAGGGTAACTAGGGTGAGCTGGGGGGCGTATTGCAGAATAATAACTATTCACCCCATGTGTGCAATTGATGAGTAGGCTAGGATTTTACGTAGTTGGGTTTGATTAAGTCCTCCCCACCCTCCAATGAGCGTTGATAAGAGGCCTAGGGCTGTAAGTAGTGCAGGGTTGGTGTTTGGGGCTACTTGAATAATTAGTGCGAATGGGGCTAGCTTTTGTCATGTGGAGAGGATTAGTCCTGTTGTTAGGTCAAGTCCTTGTAAGACTTCTGGCATTCAGAAGTGTATTGGTGCAAGGCCTACTTTTAGTGCTAAGGCAGTTAAGGTCATGGTTGAAGCAATGGGGTGTGAGAGGTTATTGATGTCTCATTCTCCGGTTATTCATGCATTTGTGGTGGCTGCAAATAGAATTATTGCTGCTGCGGTGGCTTGGGTGAGGAAATATTTGGTAGTTGCTTCAACTGCTCGTGGGTGGTGTTGTTGTGCTATTAAGGGGAGGATTGCTATGGTATTAATTTCTAATCCTATTCAAGCAAGTAGTCAGTGGGAACTGGCAAAGGTTAGAGTAGTCCCTAGTCCTAAACTAGAGAGAAGGATTATAAGTACATAGGGGTTCATTGACAAGGGAGGGATTTTAACCGTCATGTTCGGGGTATGGGCCCGAAAGCTTGATTAGCTGACCTTGTCGTAGGAAGTGGTGTAAAGGAAGCACCTGGAGTTTTGATCTCCTGAGTATGGGTTCAATTCCCTTCTTTCTAGGAACTGGAGGGGCTTTAACCCTCATAAGCCACTCTATCAAAGTGGTCCTTGGGCATTCAGGCACGGTTCCTTGTTAGAGTTGTGGGGGGAGACCTGCAAATGCGATTGGTAGGGCGGTGTGTCATAATACCAGGGCTAGGGTTAGGGGGAGGAAGTTTTTTCATACTAGGTGTATTAGCTGATCGTACCGGAATCGTGGGTAGGAGGCTCGGACTCATAGGAAGACAATTGAGAGGAGTGCGGCTTTAGTTATTAGGTTAATTGTTGTTAATTCTGGTATGGTTGGTGTGTGGGAGGCTCCAAGAAATAGAATGGCGGATAAGGCATTTATTAATAGGATATTGGCATATTCAGCTAGGAAAAATAAGGCAAATGGGCCCCCTGCGTATTCTACATTAAAACCGGAGACCAGTTCAGACTCACCTTCAGTTAGGTCGAAAGGTGCTCGGTTTGTTTCTGCTAGCGTTGAGATGTACCATATTGCAGCTAGGGGCCAGGCTGGAATTAGAAGTCAGATGGCCTCTTGGGTAGTGTTGAATGTTTGGAGTGTATACCCTCCTGAAAAGATAATAATTGATAGAAGAATAAGTCCCAGGCTTACTTCGTAGGAAATTGTCTGGGCTACGGCCCGTAGGGCACCAATGAGTGCGTATTTTGAGTTTGATGCTCATCCTGACCCAAGAATGGAGTAAACCGCTAGGCTGGACATGGCCAGGACAAATAAAATCCCGAGGTTTAGGTCGGTGACCGGGTGAGGTATTGGTATAGGTGATCATAGGGTTAGGGCTAGTGTTAAAGCTAATACGGGGGCTGTTAAGAATAAAATTGGTGATGATGTTGACGGGCGGATTGGTTCTTTGATAAATAGTTTTACTCCGTCGGCGATTGGCTGAAGGAGTCCATATGGTCCAACTACGTTAGGGCCTTTTCGTAATTGCATATATCCTAGCACTTTTCGTTCAATTAGTGTTAAAAATGCTACGGCTAGTAGAACTGGTACAATATATGCGAGGGGATTAATTAGATGGGTTAGTAGAGTGTTTAGCATGAACTAAGAAGAGGATTTGAACCTCTGGTTGAAAGGGCTTAGGCCTTTTGCAATTACCATGCTCTGCCATCTTAGTGTGGCCTTATTTAGGCGGATATATGTGTTCTCCCTTTGTTTAATTTAGTTGTTTTCATTAATTAGGGGCGGGGCGCGCTTTTAGCGTTGGCCCCTCTTTTCCGGTCCTTTCGTACTAGGAAAAGTAACATTACAGATAGAAACTGACCTGGATTGCTCCGGTCTGAACTCAGATCACGTAGGACTTTAATCGTTGAACAAACGAACCCTTAATAGCGGCTGCACCATTAGGATGTCCTGATCCAACATCGAGGTCGTAAACCCCCTCGTCGATATGGACTCTGGGAGGGGATTGCGCTGTTATCCCTAGGGTAACTTGGTCCGTTGATCGGCCTTAGTGGGCCGGATCATGTTTGGTCAGATTTTCTGTGACTTTGAAATGTCTTTCTTGGTTTTAAGCTTTTTGGCTCAGTCCACATGGAGGATCTTTTATTCTCCGCGGTCGCCCCAACCGAAGGTAAAATCCCATGTTTCGCTATGTTTGTGCTATTTATTGAGTTGTTTAAACGTGATTGGGTTTGTACCTTAAGCTCCAAAGGGTCTTCTCGTCTTGTAGTTGTATGCCCGCTTCTGCACGGGCAGATCAATTTCACTGACTTGAAAGGGGAGACAGTTAAGCCCTCGTTTGGCCATTCATACAGGTCTTCATTTAAAAGACAAGTGATTGCGCTACCTTTGCACGGTCAAAATACCGCGGCCGTTGAACTTGTGGTCACTGGGCAGGCTGGACCTCCTATACTTTGAGGTTTGCAGGAGGCGATGTTTTTGGTAAACAGGCGAGGCTTGTGTTTGCCGAGTTCCTTCCCTTTTTTTTAGTCTTTCCCTGGTGGCACTCCGGTGTAGGGGTAACGATTTTAGTGCTGTGAGGTTTTCTTGAATTTGTTTGTTCTTTACGCTGCCCTCTTTTTTTGGGTTCGTTGATTGCCAGTGGTTGGTCCGATCTGGCTTACACTTGTGCCGGGGAGGGGATGGGTCCCCTTGTTACTCATTTTAGCATAGTTTCTTCCATGTTAGCATGGAATGGCCTAATAGATTTAGGGGAGTGAGATTTTTTATCAGAATAATAAACTTTTTGTCGTTTGAGCTTTAACGCTTTCTGCTCAGATGGCTGCTTTTAGGCCCACTGGGACGACGTGTTTTGTGAAGTATGATCTTTATCCTCTTGTGTAAGATTGTATTCTTTGTTAAAGGGGCTGTACCCCCTTTAACTAACTCTCGTGTTTCGCTTTTTGTGTTAATTAGATGTTGCTTGGTTCGCTTAAGGGGCACGAGGCTGAACTTCTATTCATTTTTTAGGCAACCAGCTATCACCAAGTTCGGTAGGTCTGTCACCTCTACCCGGGGATCTTCCCACTCTTTTGCCACAGAGACGGGTTGGCCCACATTGGCTGTCCCGGGGTAGCTCACTTGGTTTCGGGGTTTCAGACTAAAGGTCTCTTTGCCTGGGTATACTGACTAAATCATGATGCAAAAGGTACGAGGCTAAGTCTCTGCTTTTTAGCGCTTGTATGGGTTATTTCATTACTTTTTCAGCTTTCCCTTGCGGTACTTTTTCTATTGCTTATGGGCACCTTTTCCGTCTCCCGTACTAAGGTGGAAAAATGGTTTAGTTTGTAGGTTGCGGTTATGTTGTGTTATTTACGTTGTTTAGTTATTTTGGTTATTAAGCTAGCTGTTTGGCTCAGGGCGATCCAACTTGCATGGATGTCTTCTCGGTGTAAGGGAGATGCTTAACTATCTCAGCCACGTCCTGGGTTTGATCCAAGTGCACCTTCCGGTACACTTACCATGTTACGACTTGCCTCCCCTTGTCGGTGCTTTGGTGTTAAATACATTTGTTGCTGTTTGACAGGGGAGAGTGACGGGCGGTGTGTACGCGCCTCAGAGCCGGGTTCAAAAGGACACTCTATTTCCTTTTTACTACTAAATCCTCCTTCGAGCATTAGTTTTCATAATGGTGTTCGTGTTATTCTGTGATAGAAAATGTAGCCCATTTCTTCCCACTTCGTACGCTACACCTCGACCTGACGTTTTGGGCTGTGCCCATTTTGCTTACTGTTAGACCTTCACAGGGTAAGCTGACGACGGCGGTATATAGGCGGGGATGGCTAGAAGTGGTGAGGTTTAACGGGGGTTATCGGTTCTAGAACAGGCTCCTCTAGGGGGGTCTAAGGCACCGCCAAGTCCTTTGGGTTTTAAGCTGACGCTCGTAGTACCCTGGCGGACGTTTATTGTGATAAAACGTCTAGGTTTATGGCTGGGCATAGTGGGGTATCTAATCCCAGTTTGTTTCTCAGCTTTCGTGGGGTCAGGTGGGCTAGTATTAAAGCTACTTTCGTGTTTGGACTTCGGACGCTCAGTAGCGTATGACGGCCAAGAGGCCCTTTGGCTTTAATTTTTACTCTCCTTAACCACCCTTTACGCCGTGTTTATCAACTAGGGCCTCTCGTATAACCGCGGTGGCTGGCACGAGTTTTACCGGCCCTCTTAGCACTGCCTAAGTCAAGCTTTTGCTCATGGCTTAATGTTTATCACTGCTGAATTCCCTTGGGGGTGTGGCGTGGCAAGGCGTCTTGGGCTAAAGGTTGTGCCTGATGCCTGCTCCTCGTCCCCGGGCGGGGGATTAAGGGCATCCTCACGGGGTTGCGGAGACTTGCATGTGTAAGTTGTGCTAAAGCTGATAGTAAAGTCAGGACCAAGCCTTTGTGCATGCGGGACTTTCTAGGGTCCATCTTAGCATCTTCAGTGCTATGCTTTATGTTAAGCTACGCTAGC